CAGAAAAACTCCCAACTCTCCCTTTGGGGCTTCGACTCTCACATAGAGTTCTTGTTTCGACAATTCAAAAGTAGGAGAAGGCTTTTTACTAATAAATCGATAGTCAAAATCATTCAATTCGGGATTCCTTACTCTATCAAAGCATCGGATTTCTAAATTCTCATACGGCCCTCCCGGAATTCCTTCCAGAGCCTGTTGAATAATTTTTATAGATTCCACCATTTCACCAATTCGTACTAAATAACGAGATAATGAATCTCCTTCTTTTTGCCATTGGACTTCCCAATCAAATTCGTCATAACACTCATAACGATCGACTTTACGAAGATCCCATTGTATTCCGGAAGCTCGTAGCATTGGTCCTGACAACCCCCAATTTATTGCTTCTTCTACACCAATAATGCCTACTCCCTCAACTCGTTCTAAAAAAATCGGATTACGCGTAATAAGTTTTTGATATTCAGAAACCCCTGTTAAAAAATAATCGCAGAAATCCAAACATTTATCTATCCATCCATATGGTAGATCAGCAGCTACTCCTCCGATACGAAAATAATTATGCATCATTCTCATACCGGTGGCAGCTTCGAATAGATCATAAACTAATTCTCTTTCTCTGAAAATATAGAAGAAAGGAGTCTGTGCACCAATATCCGCCATAAAGGGGCCAAGCCATAATAAATGAGAAGCTATACGACTCAACTCCAACATAATCACTCTAATATAGCTGGCTCTTTTAGGTACTTGAATATTTCCCAACTGTTCTGGTGCATTTACGGTTATTGCTTCTGTGAACATAGTAGCTAAATAATCCCAACGTGTTACATAAGGCAAATATTGTATAATTGTTCGGTTTTCTGCAATTTTTTCCATCCCTCTGTGCAAATAACCTAGTATTGGTTCACAGTCAATAACATCTTCACCATCTAAAGTAACGATGAGTCGAAGAACACCGTGCATTGATGGGTGATGAGGACCCATATTGACTATCATGAGGTCTTCTCTTGTAGCTGGTACATTCATAGGTTTTCCCCTGATTCATTCTTCCATGAATTGCTGAAAACGAAAAGAAGTTCATCCAAATTCAAGATCTACTAAATCAAATAATTCAAAAGGACTCTTCAAACTAACGAATTTTTGTCTCCCGAATACCCAACTGACTAATTAATTCTTTATAACGTACTCTATTTTTCTTTGCCAAATAAGACAGCAAGCGTTGACGTTTTCCCAGAGTTTTCCGTAGACCTCTCTGAGATAAATAGTCTTTTCTGTGCAATTCCAAATGTGAAGTAAGTCTTCTGATCTTATTGGTGAAGCTGAATACTTGAAATTCAACAGATCCTCTATTTGCTTCTTTTTGAGAAATAACTGAGATGAATAAGTTTTTTACCATAAAACAAAATCTTCTCTTCCCTCCCTTTTTTTCTTTTTTTTTTATTTTAATTTTACCCATCAGTAATAATAATAGAATTATATTATAATGCCGGTCATTTTAATCTGGTATACACAATAATCTTAATTTCGTTATGGATACCTAGTTGATCCAATCAAATTAATCAATATCAATAAAAAATCTAATTTTCAATTGGATTCATTCGTTTAAGGGATAGAGATAGATACATTTTTGTATTCACAAATCACAAAAGAGATTAGACCTAAAATAAGAACATTCCTTTGAGTCATTTCTAAATCTAATCTAATTGATACATATTAGTATCATGTATCAGAATGTAAGACATCGCATGTGTGCATTTGTTTACTTTCATATACTAGATCTAGTAAGAATATATAAAAAAATGTGACATCAACGAATTTTCAATCGTGGATACATATGTATCCTTAGCATACTGAAACAACTACCATTATTGGTATCAAACCAATAGCGATTCATACAAGCTAAATCTTCTAATCGATAATTGGGCCAGAGAAAGAACTTTAATTTTTTGAATTTAATTAATTGCTTTTTATCTCTATCAAGATGTTTGTTTTCATCCAAAAATTTTTTACAGCTGTTCCCATTGCAAAATACTGGATTTCTAGCCACACCACTTCGAGTCCTCAAATTGAAACAAATTAGAATTCTAAATTTTCTACGACGTCTAGGCGATAAAATATTTTCAGGAACAAGCAAATCATAATGATTTTTGTCTTTATTTCCAATCATCTTTTGACATCTTGCACTGAATTTATCAAAATTCCTATTATCAACATACCTTTCTTCTCGGTATCTTTGATTTGTTTGGTACTTACTCTTATGAACCAATGAAATACCTATAGTTTGATACATAATAAATTGTCCATCATTTTTTATAGACGCACGAATTGGTTCGAGAAAAAATATACCTCTTCTCATCAATTCTGTAAGAGTTAAATCTTTATCTTTATGAAACAATATTAGATCCAGATTCATTTCTCCCCTTTGAATAGAAGATATCGAAATTTCTCTTGGATTTTTCATTCTAAGCAGGAGACAATATACCTTGATATTATTGATCAGTTTTTTATTTACAGAATCAGTCCATCTCAATTGACAAGGCACATGTCTTCTTAGGAATAAATCTAGTTCTGCTTGCATGTTATTCTTGAATTGCTTTGTCTTTGTACCTTTTTGCATGTCTGAGTATGATCCTGCATAATCTTCTTCAATATCTTTTTCGTGGGTTGAGAGGACTGATTCAAGATTGCCTTGGTTGTCTACATTTGATTCAAAATCTACTTGTCCTGCGAATTCCTTTTCTTCTTGATTTCGATTCTCTAATTTAAAAAGTTGTTTTTCATTGAATGATATAAAAAGATTCTCTTTTTTCTTTCTATTGCTATTTCGATTTTGACTATAATTTTTTTTTTCATTAAAATTTAAAAGAAGTAATTTGATTGGTATAACCCACGGTTTCATTTTATATGTATTATAAAGTAGCACAAATTCTGGGAAGAACCAAGATTCCAGATTCGAGATGGAAGGATTTAGTATTTCTTCATTCATCCCCATCCAATCAAAAAGGTCTTTTTTGGATGATTTGATTTCTTGATCTTGTGTGAGATAAAAAAGACCTTTCTTATCAATTATTTGATAATTATTCGACCCAGTCTTGGTATTTTCATTACTGTTGATACTGGTATTGATCCAGACCTCAATATCGACTTTGTTTCTAAAGCAAAAATGGAGAATTTTCCAATCAAAATATTTTCTATCCGGTTTTTTTTTTTTATATTCTATATACATAATATCATCTTCGTCTAGGTAATTATTGACAGGGATATCTCCCAGCATATCAAAAAATTTTCGTTTATGTGTGTTGTAATTATAAGAACTATCTTGGTTATTATTTACTTGTAATGGTGATCCATAAATATATGAGTCATTCTTATCTTCATAATTAATACATTTATATGATAAAAGGTCATATCTATAGTTTTTTTTAAACTTCTCTTTTTGTTTTTGATTCATTAATGAGTCTGCTTCAGAATCATTTTGTTTGTTGTAATGAATTAATTGATCTTTTTGAAACAAATTCCATTTGTTTAAATCTTTATTTTTATTTTGAGCCACACAATGCTGATTTACTATATTTCGCCACTTTTGTGGTACTAATCTAGACCATATAATCGGAGATAAATATTTATATTGATAATGACCTCCTAACCAGTTTTTCCATTGATTCATTCCAGAATTACGAAGTTTCTTATGTCTTAATTCGTAATGAAATATTTCGTGTGCTCCAAAATAATCTTTTCGTTCGTTCTTAAGAAAAAGGGATGTTCCATTATATTGAAGGATAGATCTTAACTTATACAAGTTAATAACTTGGGTTTGTGATAATTTGTAAAATACATATGCTTGTGACAACGAGGATAAGTCACAAAAAATCTGTGAACTCTTATTTCTAATATTAGAAACTGACCTTTTTAGAATCGAAATAAAGTTAATTTTCTTTTGATTTGTTTTACCAATTCTTTTTCTTTTTTGATTTCTTTCATTATTGTAAATGTATTTATCAATAATTTTGTTTGTTGATTCAATAAAAAATTGTGCATTGGTTCTGGGAATATTAATGAAACATAGAAGAATATCCATGTATACCCTTTCAATGAAAAATTTAAAAAAATAATGTGATTTGCGAATTACTCGAGAATTCCTTCTTTTGAATATTTTCAAAATACTTTTTTGTGATTCTAATCTTTTAGCATTATAACTAACTTTGTTAGGGCTAATATTTTTCTCTGGAATTAGAAAGAGGTTTTTCTTATCTTTTTTTATTTTTTCTATTTTTTTTCTGATTGTGCTTGTTCTATCAGTCAGATCTTTCATTTTTTTTTCTGTCAGTGAATAATTTGTCCAATTCATAGATCGAAGTTGAATAGACGATTTGTGAATCATCTGATTATCGATTATCCAATCTTTTTGTTTTTGAGTTTCACTAGATTCATATACTTCTAATTCTGTCAATCCAAATCTTTTGATAACCCATTTTTTTGTTTCTTTTGAGGGAATTAAAAATATAAACAATTTTGGTCGTTCTTTTAAAACTGTTAGAATTAGAAAGCACTTGTTTTTAAATTTTGTAATTCTTTTTTGAAGTTCTTTAAAAATGGGTTTAAAAAAGGAAGGTCGTTTTCGGGGAGAACCAAAAGGCAGATCAGTTTCCATTCCCCAAACTGTTAAAAAACGAAATTTTTCTACTTGCATTGAATCTTTATCAAGGGACCTTTTTTGAGGTTTGTGCCAAGGTTTCAGACGGAAAGGAAATAGGATCTTTATTTGAATACCGTCTCTTAACCAGTTTTGCGGAAATTCTCCTTCTGATAATTGAACACCATTATAGGTGCATTTAATATGCATTTCTCGATTCAAATCCTTTAAATCTTCGGACCACTCGGGAGATTGAAATAATAACATACGACCGATGTTTTTAACTATTATCAATGAAGGTAATATAATATATTTTCGAAAAATTGATTGGGTTAATAACAAGGAACCTCTTATTACTTGAGCAAATAGG